ACGAAATCCGGATAAATACCAATACCTAGCACGGGTAGAAAGATACAGATTGAAACAAAAAGTTCTCGTGGGCCAGAATCAAAAAAAGAAGAATTTTGAGAATTAAATTGCTTATATCCATAGAACATTTGACGTAACATCGACAATGAATAAATAGGAGTTAATATAATTCCAATTGCCGTTACAAAAGTAATTAGCATTTTTGGCATTAAAAAAATTTTTTGGCTCGTAATTAGTCCGAAAAAAACTACCAATTCTGCAGCAAAACCACTCATTCCAGGCAATGCAAGAGAAGCCATTGAGAAGCTACTGAACATTGTAAATATTTTTGGCATTGAAATAGCTATTCCTCCCATTTCGTCTAGATAAACAAAACGTATTCTATCGTAACTCGTTCCTGCCAAGAAAAAAAGCGCAGCACCAATAAATCCATGAGAGATCATTTGTAAAACAGCTCCATTAAGTCCTGTATCCGTTATGGAACTAATTCCTATAATTATGAAACCCATATGAGATACGGAGGAATAGGCAATTCTCTTTTTTAAATTGCGCTGACCAAGAGATGTTGAAGCTGCATAGATTATTTGAATTGCACCTACTATTATCAACCAGGGAGAAAATATAGAATGAGCATGGGGTAATAATTCCATATTAATGCGAACCAATCCATATGCTCCCATTTTTAATAAAATTCCAGCTAAAAGCATACATGTACTGTAATGTGCTTCTCCATGGGTATCTGGTAACCACGTATGTAGGGGTATAATCGGTAATTTTACAGCATAAGCAATAATAAATCCAAAATAAAGTAGTATTTCCACTGCCACAGGATACGATTGATTGGCTGATGTTTCAAAATTCAATGTTGGTTCATTGGAACCATATAAAGCCATACCTAGAACTCCCATTAACAAAAAAATGGAACCGCCGGCAGTGTACAAAATAAACTTAGTAGCTGAATACAAACGTTTCTTACCCCCCCACATGGATAGAAGTAGGTAAACAGGAATTAATTCGAACTCCCACATGATAAAAAAAAGTAAAAGATCCCGAGAAGAAAACGATCCTATTTGCCCGCTGTACATTGCTAACATGAGGAAGTGGAACAATCGTGAATCTCGCGTAACTGGCCAAGCCGCTAAAGTAGCTAAAGTAGTGATGAATCCCGTGAGTAAAATGGGTCCTATGGAAAGTCCATCAATTGCTAGTCGCCAGTGAAAATCAAAAAAATGAATCCATTTATAATCCTCTTCTAATTGCATTAATGGATTATCTAATTGAAAATGATAACAGAATACATAGGCCATTATAAGTAATTCCAATAAACATATACCTATAGTATACCACCTGATAATCTTATTTCCTCTATGAGGGAAAAAGAAAATGAAACTGCCCGCGAATATCGGAAAAACAACAATTATTGTTAACCAAGGAAAATCATTCGTGGTAAAGACAAGATACACTTTGACCAGAAAAACCCGTGCTCGAAAGAAAAAAATTTCTCGAGTACGGGTTTTGTCGGTAAAGAGAAAAAATGAATTCAAGTGGAATTTTTTGAAACGTATCAATAAGCTAGGCCCATACTACGAGTTGTCTCGTGCCATAAATAAACTCGCACACTCAAGAAATCCGTTGGGCAGGCGGATTCACACCTTTTACAACCTACACAATCTTCTGTTCTTGGAGCAGAAGCAATTTGCTTAGCTTTACACCCATCCCAAGGTATCATTTCTAATACATCTGTGGGGCAAGCTCGTACACATTGAGTACACCCTATACATGTATCATAAATCTTTACTGAATGTGACATTGGGTCTATAAAATTTTTGAACATCATAAAATTTCGATCTAGTAAAGTAAAAAATTAATTATATATTGTAGACACCAGACGAATCAATGATTTAGATTTAGCAGAATCGATCTAGTTCTTCTGTATATGCTCATGAATATTCATGAAAGAGGGCCAAGATACTTTGATTTTTTGCGTTTTATTAATTTATTAAATTAATCAATTAAATTAAATAGTACCATATGTTTATGTGGCACATACCTATTTTCATTGATGAATATTCCATTTTTATATATATGGTATCACTATTTTATTTATTCAACAAATTAGATTGATTGATACGAGTTGATTTTCTGTTACGATGAATTGATGAAACAATAGCTAATCCAATAGCTGCTTCAGCAGCTGCAATTGCTATAACAAAAATTGATAAAATGTCTCCTTTTAATTGACGATTATCAACTAAATCTGAAAATGTTACAAAATTTATGTTAACTGCATTAAGTATAAGCTCAAGACACATAAGCGCTCTAACCATATTTCGACTTGTAATCAATCCATAGATACCGATGGAAAATAAATAGGCACTCAAAACAAGTACATGTTCGAGCATCATTGACCAACTCCTTACCAATCTTGATTCATTTCAATATGAACAACGATTCAACCTATTCAATTGACTAAAATAAAAAAGGTACATAATAAAGGTATTGATTACAGTATAGATAATAGATCAAACTAATACTATTTTCATTTTCTAATTTTATACATGAACAATAAATAGAATTTAAATAAAAGAACACTTGACTAGTAATTCGTATTCTTTTTTATTTCTAAGTATTTAGTACTGCCGAGCCATAGAAATTGCACCTATCAAGGCAACTAAAAGAATTATCGAAATAAGTTCAAATGGAAGAAAAAAATCTGTTGATAAATGAATCCCAATTTGTTGACCATTATTTATCAAGTCCTGCTCTATAATTTGGTTTGATCTTGTAGTCCAAATAATCCCGTACCATGATGTATCTGAGATAGTAGTAATTAGTGAAATAAAAATACTTGTACAAACTAGTGAAGTAACTCCATCTCCAATGGTCCAAAGACAGAAATCGTTGTAATATTCTGAATCATTCATGAACATCACAGCAAATACAATTAATACATTTATTGCTCCCACATAAATAAGGAGCTGCGCAGCAGCGACAAAATGGGAGTTCGATGGAATATGGAATAAGGATGTACTAACAAGAACCAACCCTAATGAAAAGGCAGAAAAAATGGGATTGGTAAGTAATACCACTCCTAGACCTCCCATTATAAGACCCAATCCCCAAAAAACTAGAAAAAAATCGTGTATTGGTCCAGGTAAACCCATTCTATGTAAAAAATTTAAGTAGAAATTTATCATGACCCCAGTGACCAAATCAGGAAAAAAGAAGTTACCCTATTTTTTTGATACGTTTCTAATTAAATCTAATGGGATATGGTGTTGATATAGATATGCCTATTAATTGGCGGATTGACTACCATTTTTCTATCCGTAAGTTTCGTTCGAAATTGCTTTTTTTTTTATTGATAGAATGATAGAATCACAGATATCCATATATAACCGATATGAATCGATTTTATGAATTTCAAAAATAAGAATTCCGCGAATTATTCGGATTCTAAGTTATTGACCAAGAATAATGAAATAAGCTTTACTGCTTTAGATCAAATTAGATCAATCTGGAATCTTACTAATTAGTAATTGTTCTTGAATCCAGTGGTTTACTTGTGGCTCTTTTTATTTGAGTCGAATTCGTAATTGTGCGAATTGTGTAATCTCCAATCACTGACATTGGCAACCGACCCAAAGCAATTTGATTATAATTCAACTCGTGACGATCATACGTAGAAAGTTCATATTCTTCCGTCATTGATAAACAATTCGTTGGACAATACTCAACACAGTTACCACAAAATATACAAATTCCGAAATCAATACTATAATTAAGCAATCGTTTCTTTCGAATATTCGTTTCCAATTTCCAATCAACAACGGGGAGGTCTATAGGACACACCCGAACACATACTTCACAAGCAATGCATTTATCAAATTCAAAGTGGATTCGCCCGCGGGAACGCTCTGATGTAATCAATTTTTCATAAGGATATTGGATAGTTACAGGTAAACGATTCGCGTGGGATAAGGTAATCATAAAACTTTGACCAATATACCTTGCAGCCCGTACTGTTTGTTGTCCATAATTCATGAACCCAGTTACCATAAGGAACATATCTTGCCTATCAATAAATAATTTGATGTTTCTTTTTCTTGTTTGAGAGAAGTTATGAATCTAGAATATCCTATGACTTTACAGTGAAAAAAGTTGGGAAGATGTTGTCAATAATAGATTACCTAAAGAAATAGGTAAAAGAAATTTCCACCCAAGATTTAATAGTTGGTCCATTCTCATCCTTGGTAACGTCCATCTTGTTGTGATAGAAATGAACAAGAATAAATAAGTTTTAGCTAATGTAATAAAGATACCCATTGTCGTTCCAAAGACTCCACTCACTTCATTTATTCCGAAAAGCTCAGGAATAAATATGTATGGAATAGATAGATTCCAGCCTCCCAAGTAAAGAACTGTTACAAATAATGAAGAAACTAATAGATTTAGATAGGAAGCAACATAAAATAAACCAAATTTTATACCTGAATATTCGGTTTGATACCCTGCTACTAATTCTTCCTCTGCCTCGGGTAAATCAAAGGGTAATCTCTCACACTCTGCTAGGGAAGAAATTAAAAAAACAGTAAACCCTATAGGTTGACGCCACAGATTCCAACCCCAAAAACCATATTTTGACTGAGCCTCAACTATATCAACTGTACTTAAACTGTTAGATAATTATAGTCGGTGGGAATAGTACTATTCCCACCGCTATTGCAAAACCGTACATGAGACTTTAGCTTCATACGGCTCCTCGATGGCCACAAATAAATATAAGGACTGGTTCAATATTATCTTATAGGGTAGATATAGTGAAGATACATCTAAGAGTCCCAAATTAGACCAATGCAATCCTGTCTGCTATAAAAAAAATGCTTCTGAATTGATCTCGTCCTTTATAATTTTACTTTTTTTGTTCAGTAATAACTTAACACTTCACTAAAATATCACTAAAATACTCGTTCATCTTGTATCAATAGATGTTTCTTTCAACTGATTTCTTTCGATTACGACGAAGAATTAGGTATTCTATTAGTTCAGTTCATTAATAACGATAAAAATGAATTCTATCTGTATTAAATTAAGATTACAAACCATAAATTAAATATAGATAAAAGAAAAGGATTACTTCGTTCCGGATAGTAATTTGTTTAATCAGTGGATAGGAGCATACTCTGAATCGGGATCGTGGGGAAGTACTGCTTGATCATTTCTACCAATTTCAAGCCCCGTTAGTATTCCTTTTTTGTTATGCAGAAATATCCCTTTGGATAACTTACATTATCTACATTACTAATCCTTTGTGTACCTTGGTATTTCTAATCTTCCACTCATTTTTGTTAGACCCCCAGGGTAATACGTACAATAAAAAGATCCCATACCCATACAGCTGATCTGTGGTACCCGCTTCAAACTATGATATGATGGCTAATCAACCAATTTTGGGGTAATTCGGTTCTACTGTATTATATTTATGTACGCTTAACTCTTGTACCTAGGGAATGAGACTCAATCTTTTTACTGCCAATTTCTAAGCTGTTTTGTTTCACTCATATAACTATCTGGTTTACTTCATCGCCCTGAACTGAATGATGAATAAAAAAATAAGGATATATATTCAATACATTCCACTTTTTATAGAACGAAAAAATTAGCTAAAAATGAAGTAAATTTCCCAACGAATCGCACGTAGAGATATTGATAAAACACATGGAGTTAATGGTATTTCATAACTAATTGATTGAGCAGCAGCTCGTAGACCACCTAAAAAGGAATATTTATTATTTGATCCATATCCTGACATAAGAAGTCCAATAGGAGCAATACTGGAAATAGCAATCCATAAAAAAACCCCTACACTGAGATCAGCTAAAACAAGGTGATACCCAAAAGGAATTACTAAATAACTTAGTAAAATAGAAATCACCGCTATAGATGGCCCGATACTGAATAAACGAATATCTCCTCTAGATGGGAGAAGATCTTCTTTGAAAAGTAATTTGGTACCATCTGCTAGAGCTTGAAGAATTCCCAAAGGACCCGCGTATTCGGGTCCAATACGTTGTTGTACCCCTGCGGATATTTGCCTTTCCAACCACACAATTACTAGCACCCCTATTATTATTCCCGATACAAGAGTAAAAATAGGAACAAGTAACCATATGAGCCCGTAAACTTCTTTTAAGGATTCCGGTCTAGAAAACGAATGGATAGTTTGTAGTTTTGTCGTATCAATTATCATTTCAACGATCAACTTCTCCCATAATAATATCTATACTACCTAGTATTGTCATAATATCGGCCAATTTCATTCTTTTAACTAGCTGAGGAAGAATTTGCAAATTGATAAAACCGGGTGGGCGAATTTTCCATCTCCAGGGAAAAACACTCTGATCTCCTATCAGAAAAATGCCCAATTCTCCCTTTGGGGCTTCTACTCTCACATAAAGCTCTTGTTTAGACAATTCAAAAGTGGGGGAAGGTTTTTTACTAATGAATCGATAATCAAAATCATTCCATTCGGAATCCTTTGTTCTATCAAAGCGCCGTACCTCTAAATTCTCATAGGGCCCCCCCGGAATTCCTTCCAGAGCTTGTTGAATAATTTTGATGGATTCCGTCATTTCACTAATTCGGACTAAATAACGAGCTAATGAATCTCCTTCTTTTTGCCACTGTACTTCCCAATCAAATTCGTCGTAACACTCATAATGATCAACTTTACGAAGATCCCATTGAATTCCGGACGCTCGTAGCATTGGTCCTGATAAACCCCAATTTATTGCTTCTTCTCCACCAATAATGCCCACTCCTTCAACTCGTTCCAAAAAAATGGGATTACGCGTAATAAGCTTTTGATATTCAGTAACCCCTGTTAAAAAATAATCACAGAAATCCAAGCATTTGTCTATCCAGCCATAAGGTAGATCTGCGGCTACCCCCCCGATACGGAAATAATTATGCATCATTCGCATACCTGTGGCAGATTCGAATAGGTCATATATTAATTCCCTTTCTCGTAAAATATAGAAGAAAGGAGTCTGTGCACCAATATCTGCCATAAAAGGGCCAAGCCATAACAAATGAGAAGCTATACGACTCAGTTCTAGCATAATTACTCTAATATAGCTCGCCCTTTTCGGTACTTGAATATTTCCCAACTGTTCTGGTCCATTTACCGTTATTGCCTCTGTAAACATAGTCGCTAAATAATCCCAGCGTGTTACATAAGGAAGATATTGTATAATTGTTCGATTTTCTGCAATTTTTTCCATTCCTCTGTGTAAATAACCCAATATGGGTTCACAGTCAATAACATCTTCCCCATCTAGAGTAACGACGAGTCGAAGAACACCATGCATTGATGGGTGTTGAGGACCCATATTGACTATCATGAGGTCTTTTCTTGTAGTTGGTATAGTCATATATTTTTCCCCTGATTTAGTATTCCATGAATTGCTGAAAACAAAATCAAGTTCATCAAAATGAAATTAACGAGTTTTTGGCTCCCGAATATTCAAATTACTAATTAATTCTTTATAACGTACTTTATTTTTCTTTGACAAATAAGCCAACAGCCGTTGACGTTTTCCCAGAATTTTCCGTAGACCTCTCTGAGATAAATAGTCTTTTCTGTGTAATTCCAAATGGGAAGTAAGTCTACGTATCTTATTGGTAAAGTTGAATACTTGAAATTCAACGGACCCCCTTTTTTCTTCTTGCGAAATATCTGAAATTAATAAATTTTTTATCATAAAAAGCTTTTTTTTTTTTTTCCTTTTTTACAAATATGGATTTTACTGATCAGTAATAATAATGCCAAGTTTTTTTTTAATCAATAAAAAAAAAGTATCATTCAGATATATATAAAGGGGCTAGTACATTTCTAACCTATAAAAGAGAAGAGTTTGGACCCAAGATAAGAAAGGATTACGATGATTCATTATTAGATATAATTCTAAACTAAGATAAAGTGATTGAATCAGTATCATGTACCAGAATGAAATATAACACAATACATGTGTATATTTGTTTGTCTTCATATACCATATATGATATGGCACTTGATCCATGGAAATGTACCATTAATTAATTATCAATCATGGGTACATATGGATCCTTGACATACTGAAACGACTACCATTATTGGTATCAAACCAATAGCGATTCATACAAGCTAAATCTTCTAATCGATAATTTGGCCAAAGAAAAAATTTGAATTTTAAAAATTTATTTGTCTCTACATCAAGATGCTTATCCTCATAAAAAAGTGGATCAAAGTTACTTGTATTGTTTCCATTGAAAAATACTTGGTTTTGATCCACAACCTTGAAATTTCTCAAATTTAAACAAATTTGACTTCTCAATTCTATACGACGTCTAGGAGAGAGAAGATTTTCAGTAACAAGAAAATCATAATGATTTTCGTCTCGATTCCCAAACAAATTTTCATGTCGTGCAATGCATTCAGTAAGACCCTTCTTTTCATTATTAACATTTTTTTGGTGCTTACTCTTATGCACTTGCGAAATCGCTATGGTTTGGTACATGATAAACTCCCCATCCCATTTTATGGATAGCCGAGCTGGATCAATAAGCAAAAGTCCTCTTTTTAACAATTTTGTTAGAGTTGTAGACTTCGGAATCAGCATTACATCTAGACTCATTTCGTCTCTTTGAATAGAGGATATAGCAATTTCCTTTGGATTTATCAATCTAAGGAGTAGACAATATATCTTAATATTGTTCATTATTTTTTGGTTAAGGGGATTATCCCATCTCAATTGAAAAAGAAAATATTTTTTCAGGAAGAAATCCAATTCTGCTGCTATATTGCTTTTAGATTTCTTTTTATTTGTATTTTTTTGAATATCTAATCTATCAAAATCTTCTTTACCTTCTTTTTGTTTTTTAAATGGATCAGATCCAAGATTCTTTTGGTTTTTTACATATGATCCAAGACCTCCTCGGACGGGCTCTTGTTTTTCTTCTTGATTTCTATTCTCTAATTCAAGAGATTTATTTTGATTATATGATATACGAAGATCTTTTTTTTGCGTTTCGTTGATTTTTTTACTTAAATTTTTATTTATATTAAATTTTAAAAGAAGCAAATTAATTGGTATGATCCAAGGTTGAATTTTATACACATCATAAAGCAATACCAATTCTGGTAAAAACCAAAGTTCTCGATTCGATATAGACCAATTTATTATTTCTTCATTCATTCCCATCCAGTCAAAAAATGCTTTTGTTTGATTGGACGAGTCAATTTGTTTATGAATCGCGAGATTCAGAAAGGATTTCTTATCTGTTTTATTTTTTTCCATTTGGTCGATTATTTGATAATAATAATAATAATCAGTCCGAGTTTTAGTATTCTTAGTAATGTTGGTGCCGGCTCCAATATCCATATTTGTCCATTCCGTAATATAACTTTTTTTTCTAAGACAAAAATTAAGAGTTCTCCAATCAAGATATTTTCTATCCGGATTTTGATCCCTAATATAATCTTCTTTTAGATAATTACTAAGATCTCCCGCCAAATCAATAATTTCAGGATTATATGGATTGTAATTATAGAAAATACCGCGGTCCTGATTTACTTGTAATGTTAACCCATAAAAAGACGAATTCTTCTTATTTTCATAATGAATATATTTATTTGATAAAAAATCATATTTGTAGTTTTTTAATTTATCCTTTCGGTTCGGTAATGAATTCCCTGCATAATCCTTTTGTTTTTCGTAATGAATTAATGGCTCTTTTTCATATAAATCAAAATTTGTTGAGTTTTTATTTTGAACTGCAAAATTTTGATTTATTCTATTTTTCCATTTTTTCGGTACTAATCTAGACCAACTAGTCTGAGATAAATTGTATTGATAGTGATCATTACCCATTAACCAGCTTTGCCATTCATTCATTCCAAAATCGTGAAAATCTTGATGTCTTGATTCGGAATTAAATATTCCTTGTGTTCCAAAAAAAATCTTTATTCTATCCTTAATAAAAGGAATTGTTCCATGATATTGAAATAAGGATTTCAAGCTATATTTGTTGATAACTTGTATTTGTGATAATTTGTAAAATACATATGCTTGTGAGAAGGAAGAGAGTTCATAAAAAATCTGTGAATTTTTATTACTACTATTAGTAGTAGTTTTAGAAATTGACCCTTTTATAATTGAAATAAAATGAATTGTATTTTTAGTTGTTTTATCAATTCTTTTTTTTTTTGTTTCACCATTGTATTTATTAGTAATTTTTTTTTTTGATTGAAGCAAAATTTGTACATTTTTTGTAGAAATATTAATGATACGTAAAAAGATATTTATGTATATCTTTTCAATACAAAATTTCCAAAAATAGTGACATTTGCGTATTAGTCGGTCCTTTCCTCTTTTTAATAGCTGACAAAAAATTTTCGACCATTCTAATCTTTTATCATTATAACTTCTTTCGTTAGGACGAATGTTTATATCTGTAGTTATAAATATACTTTTCTTGTCTTGTGTTATTTTTTCGATTTGATTTCGGATTATACTTGTTCTATCAGCTATATCTTTGATTTTTTTTTCTGTCAGTGAATAACTTATCCAATCAGTCGATCGAATTCGAATAGACGATTCCGGAATCATCTTATTGCTTATTATCCATTTTTTTTTCGTTTTCTTTCTCAATTCAGATACTTTCTTCAATCCAAATAAGGGAATTGAACTTTTTTTTGTAAGTTCTTTTATTATTTTTTTTATAAATTGAACTTTTTTTGTAACCCAGTTTTTTTTTTCTTTTGATATTTTTAGAACCCACTTCCTTCTTTCTTTTATAAGTAGAAAACTTTTCTTTTTCACTTTTTGAAGTTTTTTTTCAAGTTGTTTCCAAATAGGCTCAAAAAAGGAAGGTCGCTTTCGGGGAGAACCAAATGGTAACTCCGCTTCCATTCCAAAAATTGTTAAAAAACAAGAATTTTCTTTATTTTTCATTGAATCTTGGGATTTTCGATTCGATCTATGCCACGGTTTTAGACAGAAAGGAAATAGGATCTTTATCTGAATCCCATCGGTTAACCAATTTTTTGGAAATTCTGTTTCTGATAATTGAACACCATTATAAGTGCATTTAACATGCATTTCTCTACTCCAATCTTCGAAATCCTCATGCCACTCGGAGCGTTGAAATACTAGTATACGACCAATATTTTTGGATATTATCAATGAAGGCAATACTACATATTTTCTAAGAATTGACTGAGTTACTAACATAGAACCTCTTATTGCTTGAGCAAATAAAAAAGTATCCCAAGTTTCCCCTATTGTTATACGTTCATTTTCCTTTTTCTTTTTAGCTTTCGCCTCTTGTTCTTCCAAATCCGAAATTTTGAATTCTATGCGCTCCCCCATCCAATTCCTAAAAATGAAATTAAACATTCGGTCGGTATCAAAAGATAAAAAAAAAAATTTGTCTATTCTGTCCAAAAAAAGTGGCGAATGTACAGTTGCTTGAAACAGTTCCCAAATAACAATTTTACGTCTTTGCGCACGCATGGATCCTTTAATTAGGTCTCGACGAAAATTTGATTGTTGCGAATAACGTATCAAAGCCACTTCGTCTACTTCATTATTATTACTGGTGGTATTTTTATTCGTTTCGTTATCAGTAAAAATTACTACACGTTTGGCTTTTCGTGAACGAATACCACGATCCTTGGTTGCCTCACTCTTCTCTTCTTCCTGTTCTTCGAAATCATCAATCAATTTGTATGACCACTGAAGAACCTTTTTATTTATTTCATCAATAGATTTTTTTCTAATTATTTGATCATTGGAATATGGTTTAATGGCATCGAATAAATATTTTGATTTATTTTGTGAATAAGTTCTTCCTTGTTCTGAAAATAAAAAAAGCTCTTTCAATTTTGTAATTGATTCCCCATCAAATTCACTTATTGAAGTTGATAAGTGGTCAATGTCTTTCAATAATGACTTTTCATAAAATAGATCTATTTTTTTTTGAAATTCTTTATAATCGGCAGGAAGTAGATTATGAAGTTTATTTATCCAAAGAGTGTCTTTGGTATCTTCTATCGAAATTATTAAATACTCGTTCATGCTTGAACGTGAGTTCAATTCTTTAATTTTTCCACGATGGGGTCCATTCAAAAGAGGGTCATATATTTTAGGTAAACATTCTTGTTCATTTTCATCATTGCACAATCGAATTCTTTTTTCGAGTACATCCATAGCAAGAAACCCCTTGTCCAGAACCACTATTCGATTAATAAATTCCTTACTTATATTTTTTAGCTTTTCATTATTGGTAGAAACCCAATTATTATATAATTCTTCATAGGATCGCTTTCCTGTCCTGCATAAAAACATCTTCTGATGTATCATTTCCAAAAACGTTGACAAACTGGGCGGATACGTAAAAGATATTTTTTGTTTTCCATCACTTTCGCATGTATAAAAAAAATATTGTGACAGTTCGGT